TTTGTCACCTCTCCAACTATCTCTCCATTGGGTAGAATTTTATTTGCCCAAGCCTTGATTTGTTGAGGGGAAACTGGTCCAATTCGAAGTTGTTGATGTTTATACTGGTCGATCATAGAATCGAAATTCTGATTCATTGAGATCAAGCTTCCTTCCTATTAATCTGAAAGTCCTTTTCAGATACAAGGAAATGATTCAGTTCTAGGGCCAAAGATCGTAGTTCTCGAACGAGCACTCGAAAAGATTCTGGAGCACCCTCTGGGTTAGGTACTGTTCCTCCAATAATCGTAGCACCAAGTACTTCTTGACGAGCTCTAATATGATCAGATTTATAAGTAAGCATTTCTTGTAAGATATGAGCAACACCAAATCCCTCTAGAGCCCAAACTTCCATTTCTCCTACTCGCTGCCCCCCTTGTTTGGCCCTACCTCTAAGGGGTTGTTGTGTAACAAGTGCGTAATGCCCACTGGAACGTCCATGGATTTTATCATCAACTTGATGAATTAATTTTAGGATATAGGACTTTCCCATTAGAACAGGTTGTTCAAAGGGATCTCCTGTTCTTCCATCAAATATTCTGCTTTTTCCCGGATATTCGGGTTCAAATACCCATGGATTTTTTGTTTGCTTACTGGCTTCATATAATTCAGAAAAAACAAGTTTTCTTGAGGCCTCTTGCTCATATCTCTCATCAAAGGGTGCTATTCTATAATGTCTCTTTAACAGATCCCCCGCTAACCCGAGTGAACATTCAAATATCTGTCCCACATTCATTCGTGAGGGGACTCCTAATGGGTTGAATACCATATCAACGGGCGTTCCATCTTGCAAATAGGGCATATCTTGTCTAGACAAGATTTTAGAAATTATACCTTTATTCCCATGCCTTCCAGCTACTTTATCCCCCACTTTTATTTCACGTTTATGTGAAATATATACACGAATCCTTTCTTGATTATAATTGGAACCCCCCTTTCTACGGATCCATCTCACATCAATAACTCGGCCCCTTCCACCTATAGGTAGTCTTAGCGAAGTTTCTTTTGAAGTGGATACCTGAATGCCAAGTATAGCTCGTAATAATCTATCCTCCGGGGCATATGATGATTCATTCGCTGTCTGAGGTGTTAATTTACCTACTAAGATATCACCTGTTTCTATCCAAGATCCCAGCATAACAATTCCATTTCTGTCTAAATTTCGGAGTAAATGAGCCTCTAAATGCGGAATCTCTTTAGTTATTCTTTCAGGACCTTGGCTTGTTACATGAGTCTGAATTTCATATTTCCGGATGTGAAAAGAGGTATAAATATCTTCATAAACCAGACGTTCACTAATTAGTACTGCGTCTTCAAAATTGTAACCTTCCCATGGCATATAAGCTACTAATACATTTTTTCCTAAAGCGAGTTCTCCACCAGCTGTGGCCGCACCGCCCGCTAGAATTTGTCCCTTTTTAATATATTTACCCCGCCGAACCTGAGTTTTTTGATGCATACAAGTATTCTTGTTGGAACGTTGATACATAACTAATGGAATGCTTAAAGTATCCCCATTACTTGAGAAAACGATCTTGTGAGTATCAGTATAAATGATTTTTCCCTTGTGTTCGGCTATAGCTGAAATACCCGAATCTAGAGCCGTTTGGCCTTCTAACCCAGTTCCAACAATGCACTTTTCGGAACGAGAAAGGGGAACTGCTTGGCGCTGCATATTAGAACTCATTAAAGCTCGATTCGCATCATTATGCTCGATAAAAGGAATGAGGGAAGCTCCAATAGAAAGATATTGGAAAGGAAAAATGCTTCTAAGATGAATCTCTTCCCATGCAATAGTCAGGAATTCTTGACGATATCGAGCCGGAACAACCTGTTGTTCTTGAATACCCCTATTCAAGGCCAAAGAATTTCCTGCTGCTACCATATAATATTCATCTCTATTTGGTGATAAATAAACCATCTGTGCCTCTTTTGATCTCTCAGATAATTCATAAAAAGGACTCTCTATAGATCCCCAATAACCAACCTTAACATGAGTAGCTAATGATCCAATAAGTCCAACATTTATTCCTTCGGACGTGTCAATTGGGCAAATACGTCCATAGTGGCTCGGGTGGATATCTCGTATCCGAAAACTAGCAGTTCGCCCCGTCAATCCCCCAGGACCCAAATAACTCCATTTTCGCCCATGAACAATTTGTGTCAACGGATTAGTTCGATCCAAAACTTGAGATAAAGGGTGTAGGCCAAAAAACGATTCATAAGTAGTTGTTAATGAAGTTGAAGTTACCAAATTTTGAGGAGTCGGTATCAATTTATGCCTGATTGCTCCACATATAGTTCCTCGAACCGCATTTGCTAAACGAACAAGAGCCAATCCGAATTGATCCTGTAATAGATCTGCTACAGAACGAATACGTTTATTTTTCAAGTGATTCATATCGTCAAGTGTACCCATTCCAAATTTCATTTCAATCAAATGATCCACAGCAGCCAATAGATCTTGTGGTAACAAGAATGTATTGCTTTGGGGTATATCAAGATTCAGCCTCCGGTTTATATTTCGTCGACCAATCTTTCCTAATTCACATCTTTGGTGAAAAAATTTCTTTTGTAATTCCTTGCATAAGGACTCAGAAAATACCGGATCCCCCCCTACACAAGCAAATTGTTGATAAAACTCCAGAATAGCATTTTCTTTTGACCCAATCTTTTTTTTCTCTTTTTCGTTCGGGAAAGACAAGAAAATTTCAGGGTAACAAACATTATCTAGAATTTCTCTTATATTCGAACCCATAGCTGATGATAGAACTAGAATAGATATTTTTTGTTTTCTACTTACACGGGCCCATATCCTTGCTTTTCTGTCAATTTCTAATTCTGACCTTCCCCCCCAATCCGATATTATAGTACTGGTATAGACAGAAATTCCGTTATGTTCCAATTCTGAACGGTAGTAAATACCAGGACTTTGCAATATTTGGTTGATCACAATTCGGTATATTCCATTTACTATAGAGGTTCCAAAAGAATTCATTATAGGGATGTTTCCAATAAAAACTGTTTGTTCTTGCATATTTCTATCGGTTTTCCAAATTAAGACCGCGGGTACATATAATTCGGAAGAATATGTGAGTGATTCATATACAGCATCTCTTTCTTTTATCAAGGGCTCTACCAATTGATATGTTTCCACAAATAAATTAAATTCAATTTCTTGATCTCTATCTTCAATTTTTGGAAACTTATGAAATTCTTCTGCCAAGCCCTGATTAATGAACCTAAAAAATCCCTCAAATTGTATCTGACTAAATCCAGGTATTGTGGACATTCTCTCATTTCCATTCTGGAGCATCTTAATCTGAAGTTTCCTCTTTATTGAAATTGAAAAAATACCATTATTGGCTTAGCTCACTATTCATCGAACCATACCGATCGATCTAGCAATGATGGAATGGGTATTCTGTTTACTGAATCACATAAAATTTTAGCCAACTCTATCCATATATCATACGTATGAACGGAAGCAAGACAGAGAAATGGAGGGCATTTTTTACGCAAGTTCGAATTTGAGCCAGGTACAAATATAAATAAATTTAAATTGATAAAGCATTCCTGGTAAAATATTCTGTCACTTAGGTTGACGGAGTCTTTTATCGGTATCGGATAAGAAAATTGATCCAATTTATACCCAATTCCTTTATTATGATATTACGATCGGGGTACAAAAAATAAAAAATAAATGAATTTGGGGTTCAATCTGCTCTCTATGAATGAGACAAAAACAGAAGAATCAGGAACAGCATAGAGTTTAACTATTTTTAGCACAAACGCTCAAAAAGAAATTCGCAAATCTTTTTTGGTAGTAGAATTTATAAAATACAATTGAATTGCGTATGTAATACTCATAGGAGTAATCTTTAGGAAGTACATACCGGCACATGCCGATATAGCTATCCATATATCGCATCTTTTCTCATAATTGAACTTGGTGCAACATAGGTCAAGTCGCACTCGATCAAAATCATAATCATAATGTCTATTTTCTATTCATTCGGTATCCACGTATAAAAATTCCAGCTCTGTAGTTTACACTGTTCTGGGGTTTACATATGCACATATAATATTATAATTAATATTTAATATTTAGAATCTAATATTTTAGAATAATATATTAGAATATTATAATTATAATTGATTATAATTGTAATTGATAATAATTAGTCGTAAATCAATTGGATTTTTCATCCATTAAATTAAGGGAATACAAATGGAGATACAAATTTCAGAACTGTTCCCTAATTCAAACTAAGAAAAGTAAGTAAAGTAAAAGCAAGAGTAAAGAGTAATAAGTAAATAGTTAATGAAGCTTAAGTTTTAAGTAAAGAGTTAATGATTATAATTTGCCCTGAATTTTACAGTCCGTGATGGGGGCCGGAAATCTTTAGAACTTTTCTATAGAAAAGTTAAAAGAAAAGTAAGCGACGCGTGTTTTGAGATACACTCAATCGAAAAAAAGAATCTAAACAGGGTCAAATAAAATAAAAAATAGGAATTATTTTTTTGGAAAAGGATAAGTACAATGAGATTCAAGATAAAAAAAATATATATATATAAATAGAATAATATAGATATAGTATAGAATTAAGATTTTTATCTATTTTGTATGGAATTTGGCGACATGGCCAAGTGGTAAGGCGGGGGACTGCAAATCCTTTATCCCCAGTTCGAATCTGGGTGTCGCCTGATCAACAAAAAAAGACTTGGAAGTTTTTAATCCTGCTGATCGAACTTGACAAATTCTTGCCCCGCAAAAGCATAGGCAAGGGACTAGGTCTGTCGATATTTGATTTTGAGAACCCGTAGGTCCTATCCTATAAAAGACTGTCATCTTTTTTAGAAAAATTTATAAAAATCTGGGTTCTGAGTGTGGCTCAAACAGGTACCAATAAATCTGAAGCAACCCAATCTTATTAATGGATTGGTTTGGGCTATTCAGAATTGAACCAAATAAAAGAAATAATGAGAATTCATTCTATTCTGGGCATCAAAACTATGAAAATAAGAAGTCGTAAATCTTGGTATTCAAGGATTCCTAAGAGACACTCCATTTTGGCTCCTAAGGTTAAAGATGTGGAAAGAACTGAGCGAGGATACTTTGTATCCAAACTCAGGATAGGCTCTGAGTGCTCAGAAATGAAATCAAAATGGTTATTCTTCTTTTCTTATTTCTTTTTTTCTTCTATTTCATTATCTATCTTATATATATATATATATTATATATTTTTTATATTTTTAATATAAATATTAATATAAATATAAAATATATTTATATATTTTATTATTATTATAATTTAATATTATTTCCAATTTTCCAATTCTTTAAATTTCAATAGAATCTATTGACTAAGAAATAAAGGACCTTTTTACGAGTGGATTCGTAAAATTGTTTCATCACTAGCCGTAAGTAAGAATCCTATTTTGACTCTGCACCATTGATTCCACTATAATTATGAATTAATAATGGAATAAATACTTCATTTCATAGAGATAAGGGACATCATTCACATGGATATAGTAAGTCTCGCTTGGGCTGCTTTAATGGTAGTGTTTACATTTTCTCTTTCACTTGTAGTATGGGGAAGGAGTGGGCTTTAGAGCTAGGAATATTAATATTACTAATTTAGTACTTTACTGAATAATATAATTCTATCAATTGTGATCGTTTTGCCAAAGCTGAAAAAAAAAATACCTTGACTTAGTTTAGTTTATCTATATTCGTTTAATTATAAATATTAGTAAATATTAGAATTAGATAAGATATTAGATATTATTATTATATTTTAATATTATTATTTATTATATTATAAATATTTTATATTAATTATTTATTAATTAATAATATTTTATTTTATATAATTTTATATATTATCTAATAATATTATAATATCTAATAATATTATAATATATTATCTAATAATTATCTAACTAATAATTTAATATATATTAGAATATTAGATATGTAATATATATTAGATATGTATAATTATGGTATATATATATATATATATGATGGTATATAGTATATGCACACACTATTCTTCCTACATTAATTCTTTCGATGGACTTCCGGATACATATACATAAGCATAAAAAGAGATATAAAAAATCCGGAATTCAAGCAGTTGGTCTTGCTATTATTTTTGATGGATCGAAATGCATACAAGTGGGTGTGGAGAAAAAATAAAAATATAGAATTAGAGTGCTATTTCATTTTGATGTATGTCTAATATATATTACTACTAAATAATTACTTAATTACTATTAGATTATTAGATATATATTATTATATATTTATATTAATTATATTTAATATTCTAATTATATTTTTATATTTAAATAACATTAAAACATTAAATATATTAGTATTAATTATATATTGATATTATATTAAAATTTAATATTATAATTATATTTTATATTAAATATTATTAAATATTAAATTTTATATTAAGATTTAATTATATTATTTATATATATGTATATATTATTTGATTTGATTGTCATTTGATTGTCAATTGATCCATATAAGAGAAAGCTTCTTTCTATATACAATACAACTCTATGTGCTAAGAATATGAAATATTTTACAAAACTCAATTTATAGTATAGTGTGGTAGAAATAGCTATATATAGCTCTTTCTACCACACTATATCAGATACTTATGATTCCAGCCCCATCATTTCATTTAAGACTTAAATAGAATTTTAAACCCTTTCTTTTTCATTTCTTCAATCATTAATAAAAATGAAGAATTCAAGTTTCATTCAAATTAATCATTTTGGCTGATTGTTTTAACATATATGATAAGTAAAAAAGCAGTAGGAACTAAAATGAACAGCGCAGTAGCAATAAACGCAAGAATATTGACTTCCATAATAGAATCTCTTTGTTTCACAATAATTCGGGATCTAATCCCATATAGATGATAAAGTGGATTCCTATTAGTTCAAAGGTATGAATTGTATCTTGATGATACTAACCCAGATCAATATTATGAATAAAAATATCTGATCTATCAAATCGAGTTATCGTCGCGAATTGAATAGTATAACATAGGAAGATCTTTTATCCATACTCAATAATATAAATTAAACAGAAATAAAAATTAAATAGGATTCTTTATTGTTATTGGATCAAGAATCCCATTTAATTTTCCCGCTTTTCCTTTTATATCACCTATTCTTAGTTCTTAAACACTTATCCAATTCTTATTCTTTTCAAATATACATAAATTTTTAAGGTATTAGGTATCTTCTATGGGTCATACAATATGCAATGCAAATACAAACACAGTAGTATAAATGAGATGTAAAAAATAAAAGGACGAATAAAATCTAATATTACAACTGATTCCTTTAAAAAGGAGCATTGCTTGGTTGGTCTTTATATTTTATTAGTATCTTTCTTCTTTCCTTCTTGGATTGGAACTAGAACACACACATACATAAAAATTGCTATTTGGATGAGAATGAAATAGATTGTTTCCAATTAGTCATTGCAGATACACAAACAAAGTTTGTTCGGAACTAAAAAGTGTGGTTTCATCTGAACCCGAAACAGTATTCCGTCGAAATAATTATGTGAAATTCGTTGTGTATCGTACAATAAACGAAGACATTTTTTGTCTGTACTCTCGGTCAAAATATGGACACTCTATTCGATTTCGTTACCTGCCCTCCCTTTTCCGTTAAGGGGAGAGATGAATTGATCAATTCATCGGATTCTAGTTCGGGACTGACGGGGCTCGAACCCGCAGCTTTCGCCTTGACAGGGCGGTGCTCTGACCGATTGAACTACAATCCCAGCAATATGTATGGCATACATAGTCTTATGATTTCAGAGGAGCATTCTTTTTGTTATATTGCAACAGAAACAGTAATTTTATATGGATATCCTATTCACATAGATATGGGCTTGCGTGAGAGTGTCACAGATTACTATAAATCTATGGTAATTTTCTTGTATTTACTGTATTTAAAATTTTAAATAATGGATAATCCATTCTTAAGACTTAAGAATGAAGAATTTCAATCGTTAGAAATATAAAAATGGACTCTTTTTATTTCTTTATAAGGATCCGGCATTTCTGTTTCCAGAGGAAAAATTGGTTAGATCTTATTCATGGAGTGACGAATCCTTGGGCCGAGCTGGATTTGAACCAGCGTAGACATCTCGCCAACGAATTTACAGTCCGTCCCCATTAACCGCTCGGGCATCGACCCAGGAAGAATGAATTCTAGGTTTATTGATAATCCATGATCAACTTCCTTTCGTAGTCCACTACCCCCAGGGGAAGTCGAATCCCCGTTGCCTCCTTGAAAGAGAGATGTCCTGAACCACTAGACGATGAGGGCATACCCGCCCGACCGTCATCATACTATGACAATAGTATGAATGGTTTTTTTGAATTGTCAATATATAATTATAATCAAATCTATGACTAGATCCGAAGAATCTTTCCTACTTTATATGTATATGTTATGATTCCAAAAAAGAATTTCTTGATTTGATGATTCGTTCATGAATCAGTTATCCCATAAATATTCTATCCTTTTTTCCTAGAACTATATCAACTATATCTATAACTAGAAAATAAACTATCAAACCATACATATATAACCATATATATATTAATATAAATATAAATTAAAGTATTTATAAAGTATTTATAAAACATTCTATTTAAGAATATATGTATTGTATTTATGCGTTAAAGTATAAGGTAATAATAAGAAAGTAGAATTATCATTTCGTTATATAATGAAATATAACGAAACCGAAACAAAGTAACAAAGTATGAGATCTCTTCAGCTTAGGGATTGATTAGTTCGACAGAAAAAAGAGTCAAACTTTCATTTCTTTTCTTCAATTTGAACTTCTTGCTTCGTTCAGCGTTTAGATAAGTTATGCCTATCGCTATCTCACAATAATCAAAAAAAGGATTTAAATATTTTATCTTTATAAGAAATAAGAATTAGGTTCAGGTTACGAATCCCCCCATCACATGATTTAAGCAAAGATCTTGAATATATGCTTATGTATATATATCAGTCAATTGAATCTTGATCAGTCAAAGTCAACAAAGCACGATCTTGAAATACATTTTTTTTCTATTTTATATTTATAAAAAGATGAATCTTACCCACTTCCTAGATAAATCAAACTGATTGATTCATTATGATATGCAATAGACTCATAATCATAATGGAAATGGAAGATGAAGACGGCTAATTCATGAATTGAAGAAAACGGGCCCTTTTAACTCAGCGGTAGAGTAACGCCATGGTAAGGCGTAAGTCATCGGTTCAAATCCGATAAAGGGCTTTTTCCACTCAACTAAAATCTGAGTCTTCGTTTTTTGGCAGAAAATATAAATCTTTTTTATATTTGTAAAAAAAAAAGAAAACGCCCACACCGTTATGATTAAAATGAATTCTTATTATTCTGAGTTATAGTTAGAAGATTGAACAATTAATCATTATAATAATGATTAATTGCTCTGATTAAGAGGAGTCGTGACATAGTAATCCTCTTCATGTCTCGTTATTCCATTTTTTGTCCTGAAACATAAATATCCAACTCCTATTATGAATCGCTAAACAAACGTATTCCTACTTCGACATTGTTCCTATAACCCAACGTCAAATTCTAAATAAAGGAGAATAAAGTAAGTGGACCTGACCCCTTGAATAATTACTATATCAGCTATTCTGATATTTAAATTCGATATAGATTCAGTGGATTTTTTATTTCGTTAAACCATTGGACCACACAAGGCAAAAATTTTTCGATATTTTTTATTTCATCCTCTTGTTACTGGATGCTCCATAGAACTAAATCGCTATTCTTTTCCTTTACACTACATATAAAATACAATTTAAAATACGGATTTAAAATATTTTTCCTTGATTTCAGAATCAGATATTGTTTTGTTGT